CCTTTTCGAAATCCGAAGAAGTCATTGATTCTTTCGATCGGGATTCATATTGAAAATAATCAGAAATCTAGGAATTCTAATCGTAAAAGTCGCTTTCGATTATTTCAAATTAATTTAATTGAAATCAACACAAATTAAATACAAATAGATAAAGCAAAGAAATAGAATTGGGATACTATATAATATACATTATCACTATATATAATATATTATATACGTAATTAAATAGATTTCTATATATATAGAAAAGGAATATGATGATACTATTGTAGATTGATCTATATTAATCTATATTAAATTAACCCGCATTACAATACAACTTTATACACTACAATAACAATACTAGATAGTATGGTAGAAAGAAATATCTGAATCTTTCTACCATACTATCGTATCTCATAGAATACGACTGATTCTAGTCTGCCCATTTCATTTAAGACGCGAAATTTTTATCCTTTTCTTCTCTGCAATTATTGATAAGAAATAAAAAATCAAGTTTAATTCAAATTAATCACCTTGGCTGACTGTTTTTACGTATATTATAAGTAAAAAAGCAGTAGGAACTAGAATAAACAGTGCAGTAGCAATAAATGCGAGAATATTTACTTCCATAATCTCATTGTTTAATTTTTCTTTAATTCGCAATAACTCGGGAGTTAATCCCATAGAGATAATAAATCTTTCGCCTGTAAATTCAATGGGATGCATTACATCTCGATGATATCGAATCGGATCAATATCATGAATAACAATATCGGAGCTATCAAATCGATTCATCGTCAAGAATTGAATAGTATAACATAGGACGATCTTTTATCCATACTGAACTCAAAATTTGATTCCCGATACAATCAATAATTCCTTTATTTATTTATCATTCTTTTCCATTCTTTCTTTTCTATAACCTACCGCCCTCTTTGTACAATCATCTGATGAAGTATCATCTAACCGCCTTTCCACTTACCATTGGTTCTAAACAAACCCCAACAAACAATAGAAGCTCAATGAAAAAAAAGGAAGGAGCTAAGTTATAAACTCCTTTTTTTAATGATCCAATCTTCTTGGAAAAAAAAAAGAAGTATGATAAAGACGAGTACAAATTCCGGTATAAAAAAATCGAATATTCCATCAAATTAACTATTTTTTTATATATTTATATATAAATTTAAAAAGTTTGTTCTTTCAAGGAAAAACCCTTAGAAAAAAAAAAAAAAAAAAAAAAAAATGCATTACCTCGCTAATAAAAAAGTGATCCTTGTTTGATCTTTATTTTTTGAATATCCTCTTTCATTGGATTAGTAATGGGACGCATATATCAAAAGCTCAATGCGAAATTTGAATGAGATAGATTATTTCAAATTAGTAAAATTTGAAATTGAGGTTACACAAAATAGGGCCCCTTAAAATAAAAGTATTCTATACTATTCTATACACAGTAACTAACACAGTAACTATGTGCAATTTATTTTATATTGTACAAATTCCATTTATGTATGGACTCCCGGGAAACATACAATACTCTACTCTATTTCATATTTCACAGATCGGGAGTAATTGAAAAAGCCAGACCCAGTACAGTACGGTATCCCGTGGAATCCTGAATCTGATGCTAATAATATAATAATTGTACTAATCCACATATGCCTCTCTCCCATCAATCGAATCGGTACTAGTCGAAGAAATGGAAATTCCCCCATTTGGTTGATGATAAATGGGAAACGAAAAAGAAAAAAAGAAGAGGGATCGCTGTTGGGAATGAAATTATGTTATTTGGACTTCTTTTCACAAAAAATAGAGAGATGAATTGATATAGTTTTTTATTGGATTTGGATTCGTCGGGACTGACGGGGCTCGAACCCGCAGCTTCCGCCTTGACAGGGCGGTGCTCTGACCAATTGAACTACAATCCCAAGTAAATACCATAATAAAATAAAGTATACATATTTTTATGATTTCATTCTAACCCTTTCAATTTCGATTAGAATTGGCGTGTTGTAAGAGAGCTGCGAGTGTGATATATCGATACCCATATGTATATGTACTTTAGTGAGAGCAGCCGGTATTACTAGTAATCCTTTCGTTATTGCCAAATCAATTGGATAATCACTCGTTCAATCAAAAAAGTTTTTTTTTATTTACTCTTTTCCTTAAACTTTATAGTTACGGATCCTGATATGAATCTAGATCATTAGCAAGATCAGAATTTCTTGTAAAAAGAGAAAATAGTGGTATAGATATATCATAAAATGGATTTCTTCCGTATTGGGATTGGGGGATCGGGCATTTCTGGAGAGCAACAAATGGGTTATATTATATCATTTCATGGCGGATCGGCAAATTATTGGGCCGAGCTGGATTTGAACCAGCGTAGACATATTGCCAACGAATTTACAGTCCGTCCCCATTAACCGCTCGGGCATCGACCCAGGAAGAATCAATTCCAGGCTTATTGATAATCCACGATCAACTTCCTTTCGTAGTACCCTACCCCCAGGGGAAG